GTCTTTTCTATCAAATCGATCATAACCACTACCTACATTCCACGAAATTGTGCACCACAAATAGGAGCTAATAAAAAGACCCGCGATCCCATAGAAAGACATCACAATTCCTTGTGGAAAAAAAACTATTTGCTGAGACGGAAATAAAGATATCAAATTTCTACCAAGATAACTGGAGGTTCCAACCAACAAGAATCCTAATGAACCTAAAAAAAGGATAACAGCCCAGCAGAAATTACTTGTTTTTCGAGCCCCCGTTATAGGTTCTATCCATATATGTTCTGATCGACAACTCATACTTGATCCGGTTGCTTTTTTTGAAATTGAGAGAATACCCCAAATGAATTTGACTTTAGTCCTTTTGTTTCCGAAGTAACTCGCATCAACTAGCACTAGTTTGATGTGAACCTTTAGGAGTAATTCATTAAATTGGTTAGATCTAAACTAATAACATACCCTTCGTATGATCTCACTAAAGATAGCCACATACATATAGATAGACCAACTTTACAGTTCAGCCATCCGGCGATTCGGGTCTATTTGAAAATAGCTAGAATCCATTTACCCCTATAGCATTTTCTGCAGACATAAGAGTTTTTCGGCGGAAGCCGCTTATACCATATTTTGCTAAATGGATATCTGTGTTATGATACAAGCGTCAATTTTGAAAAAAAAAAAAAATAGATGAGATTTTGTCCCATCGGCTCTAAACAATCTTATTTTTTTGAACATGAAGAAATAAAGAAGCCATTGCGATTGCCGGAAATATTAGGCCTACTAAAGGCACCAAAACAGAGGGAAAGTTAAGAGTTGTCATAGAATGGGTACCTCGATTTACTATTTGTACCTGTTATTATTATTTATATTTATTATTTATAATATAAAGATATCTTATTATATATAAAGATATCTTATTTTAATTTTCTAATTCTAAATTGGAATTTTTATTACTTAATATCTATTAAGTATAGATCTAAGTATCTATCTAAGTGAGTATATAATGTAGTTTTTCATCTTTCTACATGAAAGATTTGAAAGGATATGGATGAGATATTATTATTATTCTTTTCTTCATTTTTTGCTCTTGTCTTCGAATTTCATTTACTAAGCAAAAAGTTTATTAAAAATTAATTATATGGAAGGGTTTGTTAGAATCCCATCCAGCAGGGATTCTTAGTCAAAATAGGATTATCGTAAGATATAGAAAGATAAAAAATTCTATATTTTCTATATTTTCATTATATATGACGAGAAGAGGAGATTTTTTTTATTTGCCTAATTTCATGAAAAGAAGAATTTCATCTTTTATCTTGTTGATAGAGGCTTCTTGATCAATAATCAGGAATATAGAAAAAGGGGCGGATTTTCTGTGACTTTTGATTCTTTATACAATTAGATCTTATGTCAACAAAGAAAACCCCATTCGTCTAATTTTGACTTGGATTCTGATAAACTAATTACTTGTTTGCTCAAAATAATTGAACTTAATGTTCTAATTTTGATTCAAAGGAAAGAAAGTGTGGAGTTGAAATAACTCACTCAGAACGCTTTTTAAAGGATTACGTGGTACGATTAGATCGAATAAGCCCTTCTGGAATAAATACTCAGCCGCTTGTGAACCTTCGGGTACTGTTTTATTCAATGTTTGTTCAATTACTCTTTTACCCGCAAAGGCAATGTAGGCATTGGGTTCGGCAATAATGATATCCCCCAACATACCAAAACTAGCTGTCACCCCACCGGTAGTAGGAGATGTAAGGATTGGTACATAGAATAACTTTTTATTTGATTGATAATCATATAAAGCAGAAGATATTTTAGCCATTTGCATCAAGCTCAAACTTCCTTCTTGCATGCGTGCCCCTCCGGAAGCACACACTATAATAAGAGGTAGAAATTTTTTAGTAGCGTATTCAATCAAACGGGTAATTTTCTCCCCGACTACGGATCCCATACTACCCCCCATAAACTGAAAATCCATAACCCCAATTGCTACGGTAATACCGTTTAGTTGCCCTATGCCTGTTTGAACAGCCTCGGTTAATCCTGTCTTTCTTTGATAAGAATCGATACGATTTTTATAAGGCTCCTCTTCCGAATGAAATTCAATGGGATCCAGAGAGACCATGTCTTCATCCATAGGCTCCCAAGTACCCGGATCGATCGAAAGTTCGATTCTATCTGAACTACTCATTTTCAAATGATATCCACATTGTTCACAAAGATTCATTTTTGATTTAAAAAATTTCTTATAATTTAATCCATAACAATTTTCGCATTGAACCCACAAATGCCTGTATTTTTGAGTTACATCCAGATCAGTAGAACTTTCTCGTATAGTTTTACCACTCGTTCTGGTTCTTCTACCGGCATCCTCGCTTTTACTACTATTTCCACTTTCACCACAAATGGAACTATAAATGTAATTGTTACTGTAATTGTCACTACCACTTACAATGTAACTATCAATACAGATTTGAGAATGAAGATAACTGTCAAT